TAAAACATATTCAAAAAAAAGTGAAACCTTGTATCTTTTTTTTTTTTAAAAAAAAAGTACCATTTTCAGATTAAGATTATTTAATCGAGTGTTTGACTATTTAATTGTCGCACAAAAAAGCTTTTTGAATTCCCGGTAGAAAGAGACTTCGCTAAGGAAAAAGCTTTCAACGCTGCCCAATATACCTTCCTTTTCCAAATGTTTTTACGAATACGTTTTTTTGAGATAGAAGTACGTTTTTTTGGAACTGCCATGAAAAATTTGAAAAAGTTATTCATTTCTCTAGTTGAATGTGAAAGACATCTATTGGTCAAACAATTCCATTTTTTCTTTTTTTTTTATATCTCTGTCTATTTTCGTCGTGCTCTATTTATACATGTAACAAAATACACCAAAAAGTTCAAAAAAACCAATCCTTACCTAACAAATTCAAAATTCTTTAAATTACTGTAGTTTTTTATTAGTTGGTCAAGCTCAAAAGAAAAAGAAAAGAGCGAGTACACATTTTTTTGATTTTAAAATTCGAATTAAACTAGTAGTTAATCAAAGGATACATGATTTTCTAAAAGTCATCTTAGTAATTTCGTCTTTTCTTTTAAGTCTATTTCTTCTCCCTGGTATTGAAACAAAAGTGTGGGATATTCTAGCGTTTTCTACAAAGAAAAAGAAATGTCTTTTATTCGAATGGAAAATAATCAGTTCTACCATGAATTAGTTAATGATTATGAATAAACGAACTAAAAAAAAAAAGAACTAGTTCTTTTTGGGGGGCCAGTTTTGATATGGATCATCCTATTATTTATATCAAAATAAAGTAATGTATTAACTACTCTATTTTGGTATAATTATTTGCTCTATGGATATAAATTATCGTAATACGTAATAATAATTGAATTTTTTTCTGCATTTTCCTAAAAATCTTACTTAATATTCAATATTAATAAAATGAATTAGTGTGTTATTTCATTTTAAATATAAATAGTAACTTGATCATATTCATATCATTTGACCAATTCGAACTTCTTGATTTGAATATTTGAAGTATTGGGTAAAGAAGAAAGATTCAGAATAATTAGGAATAGAAAAGTCTATTTAAGTTTTCCATATCTTGATTTTTTATTGAACCTATAAAAAGATATAAGAGCCGGTGAATTAGAAAGAATTAATTAAAAATAAAAAGGTTTTTTTATGGAATATACATATCAATATTCATGGATTATCCCCTTCATTCCACTTCCAGTTCCTATGTTAATAGGAGTGGGACTTCTACTTTTTCCAACGGCAACAAAAAATCTTCGCCGTATGTGGGCTTTTCCTAGTATTTTATTCTTAAGTATAGTTATGATACTTTCGGTCTATCTATCTATTCAGCAAATAAATAGAAGTTTTATCTATCAATATGTATGGTCTTGGACCATTAATAATGATTTTTCTTTAGAGTTCGGTCACTTAATGGATCCACTTACTTTTATTATGTTAATATTAATTACTACTGTTGGAATTTTGGTTCTTTTTTATAGCGACAATTATATGTCTCATGATCAAGGATATTTGCGATTTTTTGCTTCTATGAGTTTTTTCAATACTTCCATGTTGGGATTAGTTACTAGTTCGAATTTGATCCAAATTTATATTTTTTGGGAATTAGTTGGAATGTGTTCTTATCTATTAATAGGTTTTTGGTTCACACGACCTAGTGCGGCGACTGCTTGCCAAAAAGCGTTTGTAACGAATCGTGTAGGCGATTTTGGTTTATTATTAGGAATTTTAGGTCTTTATTGGATAACCGGTAGTTTTGAATTTCGGGATTTGTTCCAAATATTCAATAACTTGATTTCTAATAATGAGGTTCCTTTTTTATTTCTTACTTTGTGTGCCTTTCTTTTATTTGCCGGTGCAGTTGCTAAATCGGCACAATTCCCCTTTCATGTATGGTTACCTGATGCCATGGAAGGCCCTACTCCTATTTCGGCTCTTATACATGCCGCTACTATGGTAGCAGCGGGCATTTTTCTTGTAGCTCGACTTCTTCCTCTTTTTAGAATCATACCTTACATAATGAATTTCATATCTTTAATAGGTATAATAACAGTATTATTAGGAGCTACTTTAGCTCTTGCTCAAAAAGATATTAAAAGAGGTTTAGCTTATTCTACAATGTCTCAATTGGGTTATATGATGTTAGCTCTAGGTATGGGGTCTTATCGAGCCGCTTTATTTCATTTGATTACTCATGCTTATTCGAAAGCATTGTTGTTTTTAGGATCCGGATCTATTATTCATTCAATGGAAGCTATTGTTGGATATTCTCCAGATAAAAGTCAGAATATGGTTCTTATGGGAGGTTTAAAAAAGCATGTACCAATTACAAAAAATGCTTTTTTAGTAGGTACACTTTCTCTTTGTGGTATTCCCCCCCTTGCTTGTTTTTGGTCCAAAGATGAAATTCTTAATGCTAGTTGGTTGTATTCACCTATTTTCGCAATAATAGCTTGTTCTA